ATCTGATATTATGGTACCCGCATAGACCGAAAGCCCAGTATGGTCCAATTCTGATCGGTAATAGATACCGGGGCTTTGCAATATTTGATTTATCACAATTCTGTATATTCCATTTACTATAGAAGTTCCCAAGGAATTCATTAGAGGAATGTTTCCAATAAAAATAGTTTGTTCTTGCATATCCCCTCTGCTTTTCCAAATTAATCCTGCGGATACATATAATTCGGAAGAATACGTAAGTGATTCATATACAGCATCTCTTTCTTTTATCAAGGGTTCTACCAATTGATATGTTTCCACAAATAATTGAAATTCAATTTCTTGATCTGTATCTTCAATTTTTGGAAACTTATAAAGTTCTTCTGTTAAGCCCTGATCAATGAACCTACAAAATCCTTCAAATTGTATCTGATTAAAGCCAGGTATTGTAGACATTTCCGCATTTCCATCTCCGAGCATTTTGAAGTTCCCATTTATCAAAAAATCCCATTCTTTTCTCATTCTGCATTGAATCATATGAATCGATCTAGCAATGATGGAATTTCGATTCTGTTTACTGAATCACATGAAATTTTATCCAATTCCATATAGATGGAATGTATGAAATACCTATGAACGGAGGAAAAAAGACGATTTTAGACTTAATGAAATTGGAATTTCTAAGAGACAGATACAAATGGAAAGGAATTGATAAATTCCACTTAGACTTACAGAGTTTTGTATAGAATATCAAAAAAAAGTAATTCAATTTATACCATTATTATGATATTACATATTCCAATCCGATTGGATACCAGAAAAAGAAATGGATTTGGGATTTGATCTAGTCGCTGCGATAAAGACATAATAATCAGAAACAATATAACAATAGAAAGTTAATTTTTTTAGCACTTAACTTTTTCGTGCTCGTGGATTCTATTGTTCAAAAAATGATTTGCAGAAAACTCTTTTTTTTTTTCTTTTTTAGTCGAATTTTGAGAATACGATTGAAGTGCGTAAGAAGGCTTGTATTTATTAAACCCGTGCCGATCTAGCTATCTATATATACCTCGCTCCCCCCTATTGCATAGTTCTACAGCACATGTCGTGCTCTATCAAAATTTCGATTTTCTCTTCAATCTAAATTGCAGTACGACAATTTCCTGCTAATTCCCTATAAACGGGCATCCTCATCATATGCGGATAAGATACCCGATAAGAGAGCTGTGTAACAACTTGTGGTGTTTGGGGTTTACATATACTCATAATTGCTGTTATAATTGAAATTCAGAAGGATTTTTTTCAATAAAAAAATCAACACTGAAATCAATACTGATTAGTTATGTATCAATTCGGATTTTCTTATAGCATTAGGGAAACGCAATTTGAGATTGAAATCCAAGAGTCGTTCATGAATTTACAGTCAATAGTTAATGGTTCCAATTTGTCCTGAATTTTTGCTTTTATAATTGAAAATCCACGTTTTGTTTTTCAATAGAAAAGAGAGGGATTTCGATATTGGGTGTTTTGAGATACTATAAAATCAATTGAAGGAATAGGTCTACTCCAAAAAAAAGGACATATTTCTTTTAGGCAAGGAATTAAGGCAAACAAGATTTCAGATGGAAGTACAATAAAAAAAAAAGACATTTAGTAATCCCCCCAAACAAAACAAGCAAAGGGGGAAGATTTTCATCTATTTTGTATCGTTTTGGCGGCATGGCCGAGCGGTAAGGTGGGGGACTGCAAATCCTTTTTCCCCAGTTCAAATCTGGGTGTCGCCTCATTAACAAAAGACAAGATTCGAAATCTCGTATTCTGCTTTGTTGGTATAACTCGCCGAACTTTTCTCAGCAAAACACACGTAGGAAAAAGACTCTTGGGGCTTTCTTGATTCTAAACAGCTGGGGTTATGTTCTTTAAGTAAATCGTAGCATCTAGGATTCAGGGGAAGATTCTAGTAGTGGAAAGGCTATCATATCAAATCAAGAGTTACGGATCTCTTTCCATTACTAATGTAGTGTCTACTTATTGGGTCTTGAATTAAATTGGATAGACAAAAGGGGAATCGAATTAATAGGTATAGAAATAGAAGGGGGAGAAGATACTTTGTATACAAAGTATACAGACTCAGGACAGTCTCTGAGTGCACGGGCATTCAATCAATATTCGATTAGATGAATAATTGGCTTTTACTTAAGACTTAATGATAATGAAGGGCCACAAAAAAGAGAACGGGTCTTATTATTCCTACATATTAGTAACATTCCCTTTGAGACTTCCAAAGAAAAGCGTGACTGCGTATCTTGTTTAATGTTTCCCGATTCCACTAGAAATCATATAAGAACTTGTTAGAAGTGGATTTATGGGAGTCTTCCAGCAAAGGTCTTGGGTCAGAATCCTTTTTTGACTCTGCACCAGTGATTCCACTATTATTAGTAAACAATAATGGAATAATTCCTTCATATTCATAGAGATCGGGGACATAATTCACATGGATATAGTTAGTCTCGCTTGGGCTGCTTTAATGGTAGTCTTTACATTTTCCCTTTCACTCGTAGTATGGGGAAGAAGTGGACTCTAGAGATACTACTAATTAAGTTGGAGAATCAAACTGTATCACTTTTTTATAGTTATAGATTTTTTCTAGATCGTTCTGCAAAGCCTTTTTAATTTAATTATTTAATATATTTCATTTTGAATTCATTAATTTAATTCCATTTCGAAATGGAATTAATAATTAATAAAAATATCTTTATTTCGAAATCCGAAGAAGTTACCATAGAACTCCTTGGATCATCTGTCAACCGCTCAATCAATTATTTTTTCGGAATGCTAAAAAAAGAAAGATTACTTTCGTTTTTTTCTTTTATTAACTTGATTTTCTTTTAGTAATATATGCCCAATATTGTTTTTCCTTCATTGATTTGATTCTTTTTTTTTTTTAATGGATACCAGGATTCATATTGAAAATAATAAGAGATCTAGAGATTAGAAAATCGTAAGAGTTGCCTTTCGATTATTTCAGATTGATTTGATTGGAATTAACAAAAATCAAATAGATGAAGCAAAGAAATCGAATTGAGATACTATGTATATTAGATATATTTAATTGATAGTAACATGTAGAAAGATACATATACATATTGTAGATGTATCTTTCTACATTACTAGCTACTATTGGATCTCATAGGTTACTGTTGATTCTAGTCCGTTCATTTCATTTAAGACGTGAGTGAAATTGGAATTTTTTTCTTAAATCATTGATAAGAACTAAGAAATCAAGTTTAATTAAAATTAATCACTTTGGTTAATCACTTTGGCTAACCGTTTTTACGTATATTATAAGCAAAAAAGCAGTAGGAACTAGAATGAACAGTGCAGTAGCAATAAATGCGAGAATATTTACTTCCATAATCTCATCGTTTCGTTTTTTTTACTTCGCAATAACTCGGGATTTAATCCCATAGAGATGATAAACCTTTCGCTTGTAAATTCAATGGGATGAATTACATTTCGATGATATCGAATCGGATCCATATCATGAATAACAATATCTGAGCTATTAACTCGATTCATCGTCGAGAATTGAATAGTATAACATAAGCGGATCCTTTATCCACACACCGAATACAAACTTGGATTCCTGATTCAATCAAAAGAATTCCTTTCGTTTATACTTTAAATAAATACTTTCTTTTGATTTATCATTCTTTCTCATTCTGTCTTTTCTATAATCTACCGCCTTCCTTGTACAACCATCTAAGTGCTTTCCACTTCCATTGTTTACAAATGATTTACAAATAAACCCAAACAAAGAATCGAAACGAAATAGAAAAAAAAGAAAGATAACATTGGGAATGAAATTCTACCATTTGTACCCAGTTTAACAGACCATGGAGAGATATATTGATGTATTTTTTTTATTGGATTTGGATGCGTCGGGACTGACGGGGCTCGAACCCGCAGCTTCCGCCTTGACAGGGCGGTGCTCTGACCAATTGAACTACAATCCCGGGGAAATAAAATGTAAAGCATACATATTCTTATGATTTCATTCAAACCATTTTTATTTAGATTAAAATCGCCGCCTTTTACGTGTTTTAATAGAGACGCAGGTGATATATTGATACCCACATAGATATACACTTGCGTGAGAGCAGCACGGATTACTAGTAATCCTTTCATTATTGCCAAATCGATTGATAATCCATTTTTTCAATGAAAAAAGGTCTTTTTTTTGTCTTTACTTTATTTATATTTATCTCTATTTAAATTATATAAATCTATTTATTAAATAGAAATATCTTTTTTTCATTAGACTTTATACCTGATATGAATCTAGATCGTTAGCAAGATCAGAATTTATGGGAACAAATAAAAAAATAAATAGAGGTAGGGATATATCAGAAAATTTGACTTTTTTTATTCTTTTTTATATGCTTATATGGAATTTCTGGAAACCAAAAGGGGGTTATATCATTTCATGGTGGATCAGCGAATTTTTGGGCCGAGCTGGATTTGAACCAGCGTAGACATATTGCCAACGAATTTACAGTCCGTCCCCATTAACCGCTCGGGCATCGACCCAGGAAGAAAAAATTCTAGGCTTATTGATAATCCACGATCAACTTCCTTTCGTAATACCCTACCCCCAGGGGAAGTCGAATCCCCGCTGCCTCCTTGAAAGAGAGATGTCCTGAACCACTAGACGATGGGGGCATACTTGCCCGACCGCCATCATACTATGCTCATAGTATGAACAGTTTTTGGAAATTGTCAATATAATTAATGGAATGGTATGACTAGATCGGAAGGACCTTTCCGTCTTTTCGGATCCATCCCATAGCATTTTTTGATTCGTCATTTAGACTTATGAATCACTCATTCGAATCTCCATTCTATTCTAGAATAGAATAATAATCAAAATAGGACGAAGTAGAGGACTTTTTGGGAAGTGATTGGTCTGACATAAAAGAAGGTTAAACTTCATTTCGTCCACTTTCATTCATTGATTCACT